TGAAGGCAGTCCGGGAACTAACTGATGAAAGCTGCCACCTTAGAATTGATTCTTATCCGAAGGCGGAAATCAGTTATTCCTCTTGCTAAGTCTTTTATAGCGCCCTCAACCTTCTACTGATAAGCGGGAAAGAGGGAAGAATTCCCGAATTCCGGAATCAGGTATAATTAGAACAACCGGAACTACTAAAAAACACTACGTGATAAACCTCTGCCTTAAGCATTGAGAACTCAGAAGGCGGAACTCTTTCTATTTAGAGTTACACCTCAGTCCGTAAAGAATTCTATTGCTGTTGTCGTCCTTACTGCGGAGTAAAGGCGGTTGAGGCGAAACCCTGTTGGTAAATATGAAATGTCTCATTCTTATGTCCGACCTAGAGCAGATATGTATTATCCCTCAAGCTGAATGAGGACTTCTCGGGGAGGAGTACGAATGGGTCATAAGCTGCTATGATCCGAGCCTACAAGTAGTGAATTACAAGCCTAACCTGGCTTCTTCGAATTTCGAATCTTGTTTTGGAGTTTCTTAGAGTGATGTTCGAGATCGCCTCTGTGTGGTTCACCCTAAGTAGCTAACCGAATCGGAACTTACTGAAAGGACTGCAAAGAGGATCTAACTGTTTAGAGCCAGAACACTAGATGGAGCAAGAAAATAGGTTCTTCTCTTCGGGTATATAAGAGAAAGGCCGCTTTTAGGAAGGATCTATCTATCTCACTATCAATTGAATAAGAGAATCAAGTAGCGTCTGATCGTTGCACTTGTGTTATCTTAGATAATAGGATCTGGAATTCAAGCTCTGATAGTCGATCGAGGAATCTGCGCCCAGTAGAGCTGAGCCACAGAGTAGACCGAAATGGTCTCGCGAAGCCGGTCCCCGTGTGATGAAGATCCTTGATGAGCTTGATTTCCAGAATTTTATTGTTGCTTAACACGATAAGGCACTTAACAATATATATTTGATAGAAGTCCGAATCATGAATGTGTATTGAATAGAGGGAGGAGCGTAACGTCTACTAGTTGGCTGTAGTTCCTGTAATCCAATATTGCTTCTATCGAAGAGCTGAGGAGATAGATCAAAGAGTAGCGAGGACTCTTTTGACAGACATCCTTAGCAGCGTATTCCTTCAGTCCAATGAGGATAAAGAGTGAGAAGTCTTAGCCTCCATCTTTGAACCTGGTGTCTCAACATCTGCAACCAATTATCCTAAAGGAGTCAATGGGATGCCCTTCTTTGAGGCTATTGTTTTCCTCACCCCCTTCTTTCTTCCTCAAGCTAGGGGAGAAGCCCATCTGAGAGTGCCTCAACCAAGGCAACTTTCCGCTGCTGCTGTTAGTGCTTTTAATAGTGTGATTTGTTCTCTGAGTGATTGCCCTTAGGTACTTCCGCCTGGAAGCTCTCTCAGGCTTCTTGCTTTCCCTATTGATGTTCACCTACAATTCTTTCAGAACCTTCTTTCGGAGCCCAACTACGGTTACTACGATGGAAGTTCAATCCCTCGGTGAGTTAGTTCGTAAAGACTCATAAATCCATCAAGCGAAGCGAAGGCGCAGATGGAAGACCGTGTACGTGTAGCTAGACAATTACTGGTAATAGAATCTCTTTCCTGCTATTAGGATGTAGCTTCATTTCCTTCCTGTGCGCATTTGTGCATAAGGACTAACGAACAAGCAATGGATTGAGTAAAGCCGTTGTGCGTTAGACTAATTAATGGCAGCCCTTTGATTGCAGCAGTAGTTTTCTTGCTTCCTTCGCTTTCAGAATCAAATAAGGTTTTCAAACCGTAACTCCTTCCTGCTCTTCTGGGGCATACATTTCATATATGTATTTCCTCTAGCAGGCTTTGTCTCATATCACATTACTTATTATATAACCTTCATCACCCGGAAATTACTTACTCAATGTCTAACTGTTTGCTGGCGGATTAGCTGGTTGGCAGGTTAGCTGAATATCCCACGCTTACTTAGGATTCCCTGACTCTTTATTTGAATTCTTCCGTGGAAAAATAGAACCCGGCTTACTCTATTACCTTACTTACAAGATTTTTATCCCATTGGCTGACTCATTACTGGCTTAGAGGTTAGGGCGTTAGAGAGGGGGCCATCCTTATTCTATCCTTGCTTTATTTACTGAAGACTAAGGTTTTTTTCGGTTAGCTTACTACGCTGGGTATACTGGATTAGCCGGTTCGTCAGCGGAACCTTCCTGACTTTCTTTTTCCCGAATTACTCACTACTCCTTGCTGGTGGGTTGACTTCTACAGTACAACGCGGGGACTTCTCTATTCTATATCTTTTTGATCTCGCACTTCCTCATATAGCTAGATGAGCTACTCCGTTCCTTGCTTCACTTCAGTCAATTCATTAACACCGTATTTGATTCCATCTTATTTTTATGTGTCTGTAGTATTGGACTAACTGGGCACAACCCATTTGAAAAGGAATGTAAAAGCATTGCCCTTCGACGTCTTATTGCCCTTGATCTTCAAAGAGGTGCAGTGCAAGCCTTACTTACCTATACCTTTTCTCCCCCCTGTGCCTGTGCTTCCCGGGCAGCGACCAGAGGAGGTTGAGCTAGAATTCTCTGATTTTATGCCAATTCTGGTGCCGGAGAAGGGACCCCCGGAAGTGCTTCGCCGAGGTAGGCGATAAAGCCTCAGGGACGGGTTCTGGAGCGGGGTGACCGATATACTTCATAAAAATACTCACAGCGGACATCACTTACGCACGCAATTTCCGATGCTTGGTATAGTTTTCAATCCCAACCATGGTGCACGTAAGCTTATGGATCATCCTCATAGAGGAGGTGAGAGGCCTTACTTGACCTTGATGGGAGGGCATGTTCAGCTATGATCTCTGGACCCGAGACCACACTCCTTCTCTCTCGGAGATCTGGATTTGATTCCCACTCTGGAGGACTAGGGCCCTCTTCTGCGCCTAGCACTTGATCTGGATGCTCTTAGATGGAGGGATTACCCTAAGACTTAGTCATTTCCCTGATAGCAAAGATGAGAGATATTCAGAGTTATTATTCCGAAGGTGAAGGTGGAGGCTAGTATCAGCTCATTTCGGCCGATTAGTCTATCTTATGTGGCATATAAAGTTAGAATAAAGTGACTGGTGAAGGAGGAAGAAGGCGTCGTCCGCTGATGATCTTGAGGTTGGGAGGCAGGTCAGGGGGAGAACTAATGCTTGTGGATAGCCCGCGAATACTCCTGACTTAGGCTTTCCCCCCGGAAGAGCTGATGCTACTTACTAAGAGACTTCCGTTAGTGAGGAGAGAACTATAGGCTTTAGCCAGTCAGGTATTTCTTAACAATAGAGTCCCTCCTTTAGCTTATGCTCATACCTTGTTCCGTCTTAGACTGCGCTTAGTGACCCTGAGTCCTCGGAAATTTGGGTTCATGCGCGAGAGACTTCATTATCCTACCTTCCAGGGAATACTTTCTCTCTCTAACCTAACCTTATATGGTATCTCCATATAGTTGGTACTAGAAATGACTTTTGATTAGTAAAACAAAGATGATCATAGAACTTTGTCGGGATCAGCTCTTCATTGGTTACGGGCGCCTTTGATAGTAGATCAGCAGGGGTACAACTCATGGATTTTTCCTCTCTATGTGTTGCTGTTGGTATGGAATGGACTTGCTCTGTACGATCTAAGTCCGTGAATCTATATAGGAGTCAGCCGTGGAGAGGTGTGGATCATGTCACGGACCTTCCTTTTAGTCAAAGATGGGTTTGCTTTTCTCCTTGAGACCAGAAGCGTTGGTGAAGTCGTCAAGTAGATCATTCATACGCAGACTCAACTGAAAAAGAATGATGACCTTTTGAAGTTGATTCTTTCCCAACAAACAAGTGATGTCTCAAGGAAATCATCGGATGAAGATAGTTTGCCACGAGCGCTAGGCCCGGTTTTGTTTAAGAATCGGGTTAGGTATTTTCTGTCTGGGATAGATTCACTAGTAGAGTCTAAATCGAAACGAACTTATGACATTCTTAGGGAAGGAGTATCCTCTATCCGGTGAGTCAGGACCGAACCTAGTAAATAGGAGTTAGCTTTCCACTGAGCCTGATTTAACGCTTTGATCGGGAAGTGACCCTTCTTACTTATTACTTACGATATTTATGTATTATACAACAGTAACAAGCACAAGGGGAGCACTAAACGAGAAAACCCTGTCTATCCGGCCCAAGGAAGTGATCACCCGTGTGGTGAACGAAGGATTATCTATCCCTATAGAAAGAACAGAACCAGAACAGCAAGGCACGAAAGGAAGTCATCGGAATACGCTGTAGGGTAGGCTAGAGAAGAGAGGGGACCACCAAGGTAAGGATCCGTGGTCGGTGTCGCAGTAAAGGAATCAGAACTTGTTGACGCAGACCCAGATATAGGCTTTTATTCGCCCGTGCATATGGCAGTTTAAGTCTCGTATGAAGCACCTGGCAATAGAGGGCGTGCCATAACAGGAAGGGCTATGGGGTTTGGAGTTTAAGCAGGAACTGGCCCAACCAAGCTTTGCACCTTTTGTTGGGGACAAGTAATCCCTTTGCTTTGTAGTTCTAGTTGCGGATTCCCGGATAGCTAGAGTTTCACTAGCAAGTTTCGTAAGCCAGAAGAAGGCCAGTGGGCAGGAGGAAGGTCGGTCTGTCTGACCTGTTGATGCATCACTCTTTATACTACGATATTATTGTATTAAACCTACTTTCTCGGAATCTCTTTTTTAACCCAGCCCAGCGTGTCGACGTCATCGGATGCCAACAAAAGTGTAACTATCAAGCGCTAAACCGGATCTATACTATCATGGAAACAAGGAGAGGGCACATTCTTATCTGGCCTGGCTGGGATCGTTCACCATAAAGGTAAGGGTCCTCGGGCAAGGCAGCTCACTCATCAACAACAAGTTCTGGATCGGATGATGCCCCTTTTTATATGGCTTTTTTTTCTGCTTATTCTTTCTCTTCAAGTTCTATCGATGCCCAACTCATAGGGAAGCATGACAAGGGCTTATTCTCGACTATTTCCAATATCAACAAGGTAAGGCGAGGAGGCTCTTTAACTAGACCCCGGGGCTACGCCCGTTTCTGCTTTAGTAGTTGTCTCTCTTTCAGAATCTGGTACGGTTGTTTCTGTAGTTGCAACAATCCCCTCTTTCTTATAGGATCCATTATCCGGGATATTTACTTTATAGATAAGGGGAACTAGCTCACTAGCCAATAGGAGTCTAGGGCGGAGTCGCTAAACCTTCTTTCTTCTTTTTCCGGTGAGTCGGAGACAAAGCACCTAGATAGGGGCCCGTAACGGCACACTTACTCTATGGCAAGAGAGATAACATAAAGGGCATCAAGGGGGTCATCGGATCGGATGGCAAAAGTGCATATAGAATTGATTGATCTTTCTTCCAACAAGCAACGGACTGAGCGCCTAGCGCGAAAGCCGTTGCGCGTTAGCGCATCCGTTTTCTTGCTTCCTAGCCTAGTTCAATGATTCCATTATATAAGGGAACTTCTTTCCCATGCCCATGCCCGGCTGCTCGTTCAGTCATTCATTCCATTCTGTCTTAATTGCTTTCTAAAGGCGGTAATCACATAGCAAGGTTGCCAGGTCGTCTCTCACTAATATAATTTCCTGAGGCTTAGTCTCCGCCCATTGAGGAGTATCTTTTTGATTCTGTTTCGACAGCTTTTTATGTTTCCTATAAAGATCTATTTTCTAGTTGATGGATATTGACCACTAGTGGCACACTCGATAGATTCCTCATCTATACCTTTTGATGGGAAAAGAAGGTCTCGAGCTCCAGTTGAATCCGGAAAAGAAGGTTAGGGAGTCGCACTAAAGGCGGAGGAAGAAGCCCCTAACGCGGTCAAGTCTTGTGCGGCACTATTGGATACGCCAGTTTCAGATGCCCCATCAATAGCAAGAAGAGAAAGAGCATACTCGTCTGTCTAGAAAGCAACCCTGCCCGCGTCGAAGACAAGTCTGGCATCGGATGTCTATAGTGCTTGAACAAGTCTGTCATCGGTGGGAAAAGAGTGAGCTCAATCTGTCTCTGGTGGCGCTCATGTTGGCAAATCCATATTGTAAAGCCGAGAGGTAAAGAGCTCCAGTGCATTTGAAACTGGTGATGTAGCTGCTGAAGCTTTCTTTGTGGCAGTCGTAGCAGTATAGTAGATAAGAAATCTCCTTCTTAGATATATGAACCGAATGCCGGGGCAGTCTGGACTAGATTGATTAGAAGTCAAGTAATCGGAACTTGAACAAGGAAGGGGACATGGAATGCCTTCTTTATCGCTCTCGCCTCTGAACCCAGCGTCCAAGTCCACACATTCATCGGATGGGGCTCAATCATCAACAACTAGGCCTCCGTCACGTTCTGTTTCTGAATCAGGTTAGGATACGGCTCTAGAAGCTTCTGCTTTCTTGTCTCATGAGAGGCCGTAGAAAATGCTTCCGTGAATGGAGCAGCAGAAATAGCTACTAGATCGGGAAGTGCCTGAACTACGAAATTATATCTTTCTGTCACGTAGGGAAAAGATGCTGAGGCTCCTTATGCTTTCCTTTCCAGTCGAATGTCAGAATCAGGTAAGGTAGCTTATGTCATAGGAACAACAGGTGGGGACCTAGCCCCCGGCGACTGAGGGGATAATACCATATTAGTATATATATTCTCAGGGATAGTGAACATGATAGAGAGTGAGTGCCAAAAGGCATTTTATGAAACTATTCTTTAGTCGCAAGGTTCTTGAACTCAGGCTTAGGCTTCATTTTATCCCGGAACTCTATCTGTTTAGAGAAAGAAAACCTAGTCTGTTCTTATCCAGCGGAGAATGCCTTATTTGATTGCTTTTATATCCCCACTAGTTTCCCTCTGCTATATGAATCAAATCAAAAAATATAGGAGAAGTTGAACAAGCAAGGTAGGGAATGACTGGCACTACCGATCAAGTCTTGAAAGCTAGATTCCCTATTATAGTAAGTTATTCTCCCGCGGGAATGGCTCTAGCATTGAAAGCTCGAGAGATAATTCGTTAGAGACGTGGCAGACGCAGAAGTAGTCGGAATTGGTGCAGTGGAAGTCTTTGGAGCAGGCGTATCTGTAGGGGAATACCCACTATATAGTAGGCAAGAAGTAGGCACAGGATAGCTCCTATTGATTGAACCAATCGTACGAGTGCTTGTGTTCAGGTAAGGCCCAAGTCCTTATGCTTAAACTTCAAGTGATGCCCGGGAGTCAAGCAGTTCTGGGAAAAGCGGATTCCATATCTTTATTACTAGTTTTGTCTGGCAGTGGAAGTATAGTCATCCGCAACAAGAGAGAGACACAGCGCGGTCGAGTGCCCAACTCTTTCATTCTTCGCGGTTGAGTCATCAGTGATCGTAAGAGAAGTGGCCTAGTTTATCGGATATCGGATTCCGTGCCTTTACCACTTAGCTTTGAAGTTGAATGCCAAATAAATAGGATAAGGCCTGGGCCAAGACGCCTTAAGTCATCGGGTGAAGCACTTGCAGATAGGGCACCTCTTTCTCCTTTTCTTTGCCGGGAAGTAAGTAAAGATAGATTCCCTTAACTATAGTTCACCTTAAGCTTTCAAGCTAAACCTAGTTGTTCGGATATAAGACTTTAAGTCAAGAAGCAATCCCTCTACCTCTTCTACTATGTGAACGAAGACTGTGTCAAGTGAAGTTTCAACTAGGAATTCGTTAGCTCACCTCAGCCAAATCATCGGAACTCTCACAATAAGGTACGGAAGTTTATTCGGCAGTAGCCGCAGTTTATCCAATATCCGCAGTCGTTGTAGCTGTAGTCGCAGTAGGGGGAAGTTCATCATACCTAGTAAAGTCTCCAGGTTCAATAGATGCCATGCCTCTTTATTCCTAGTTAAAGCGGGAAAACAAGGTATATCACATTCAACCAATCAGTTTATTTCTGATCTTTCGAAGCTGGTCAAGCCTTAAAGAAAGAATCCCAACTCATATAAAATAGGGAGCAAAGATTGAGGGAATGCCTATATAAAGCGATTGATTCCGAGTTTAGTAAGGGAGAAGTAGGCAAGGTTATGAGATTGCGGATAAAGCAGGTATAGGTGACTCCCTTTGTTAGTAGATAGAATGAGAACTTGCAGTAGTAGCTCTGTACAGGAGTTATTCTCTCTCAGTTTCTTAACAAGATAAATAACCTATTCTTTTAAGGTGGCAGCTGTCTTTGTTGCAGCAGGCATTGCGCGCTTTGCAGTTCGGGTTGAAGAATCTATTTATGTCGAGTCATCCTTTATACAAATTCTCCTATCGGAGGACTCACCTGCTCCGGAACCTGCGGTTATTCCATCTCCTACACGTACTGTTGCTCCGATTGCATTCTGGTCCTCAATAGGAGAGTGACAAAAGACCTATTTCGAGCCTTCCTGCTGGAAGGTGAGATTTCCATAGTGGCGCTTGTCCATAGGAACACATTTCTCGTGAGAAAAGAACTGACATTAGGTCGTGACCAGCTCCCTGAACCTAGCTTCGACATATAACTTTTCCAATTGCAAAAGGTAGCCGGGCCTAGCTTGCAATAGATCCCATTGCTTATCCTGTGCAGTTTCCGATAAGATAGAGTGACAGGTTCCGGAGCCGGTCTATGCGGGAAACAATCAAGAAGCTGCCTGTCAGGTGGATACATTGTTTCTCCCATTCCAATAGCTGCTAGTAGACAGAATCCAGTCAAAGTCAGCTTGCTTTTAGCATGTCACTGGTAACCTTTTTGATAGGAGAGTTGCTAGTATAGCTGCCAGTACCTGTATCCTAATTGAATAGATATGCCTAGCAAGAATCAGATAGCTGACTAGCTTGTTGATTTGTCACTTCCCTTCTACCTCTAGGCTATGCCAGTCTATTTAACCCTCTAGGAACCAGTATCTTTGGAAGCTGTGAACCCAACCGACACTGACGGCTGCCAACCACGCTTGCTGAACTCTATCCGTCAGCGAATACGGAGCCTAGCCCGACTTCCGTAGCTTTCTGTGTAGCTACGAGTAAGGCTTAGTGTTATAAGTCCAATAACGAAAACTCTTATGAGTAGCTTAGAGTTCCCCATAAATCCATCTTCCCTGCTGAAGATACGAAATACACAGCTACGAAAGAAGAGCTTGTTTCGACCTGCGAATGAATGAAACAAAAGAGATTCTTTTGAATCCACCAAAGGTACTATTCAATGTCTTTCTTTGTCCTTCTTTTGGAACCAAAGCAAGTCAAGAAAAAGAACTCAAACCATGGTTACAGTCAAGCTTTATCACAGTAATGCTATATCCCACTTAAGAAACCAAATCCATGGAATTACAGTATGAAAATGAGAAGAATTGAACTAAGGAGGAGTTTGTAAGTTCGTTCAAGTGCTTGGGCGAAGTGCTCTATAGTGAACTGATCGAAGGTGTTGAAAAGCTTGCTTCTATATTGCTATTGCTACTTTATTCAACTGAATATGGTGTGAACTAGGAGATACTATAATAGGGATATGCTGCTGGTATTACGATTGAGGGAGTGTGCTTACATATGTCATGAAGTGCAGGATTGATTGGGTTGGAAAAGATAGATAGAAAAAGTGTGCTGCCTGCTCCCCTTGCTGCTGATGTATCCGAATTTGTTATACTTGCTTTCATAAACTATATATATAAAATGAAGTAGAGATAGTTCTTTCCTCTTTCCAATCCCGAGTTCGAGATGTGACGAGCTCGTCCATCAATGCAGGCAGTAAGAAGCTTTCATTCAAGCGAGGGAAGTCCCACGAAAGAAGGGGAGCGGGCGCCCGAAACCTGTGGCAGCTATGAATCAATGAAGTCAACTGAAGAAAGCTTAAGTGAAGGTTGGCAACCTCAAACAACCATCGAACTGCATGCATAAACTGTCAACTTATCCCTGCGCTAGTGAAGCATCTCATCTCATTCCTGCTGGATCAATTGAAAGCCTCAGGAGGTGACAAATAAGAAGAATCATACCTTGCAGCTTGGCGCTTTATAGCTTTACAGGTTTTAGCAATAAATAGAAGATCCCGGAGTCTACGACGTCCTTCTTTCCCTAGAGTTCCAAAGCTTTAGGGGGGGTCGGGATAGAGCTAAAAGAAAGGCTGAGGACAGAGAAGGACAGACGAGACAAGGAAGCAAACAAAGGAGAAAAGAGAGATCAGAATAGAGGTAACGGTAGGCCTAACTCTGTATACTTAGCCGGAAGCAGGGCATTCCGCCGATTCTACTTAGGGAGAATAGCTTTCCCCTATAGTTTAAGAGCTTCTTTCCGTTACTAGTTGACAAGTTTAGTTCTCACTCGGAGCCACTCTGTCAACAAAACAAGCCCTTAGTCAAGAGGTTAGTTACCGTCTTCGATATCGGCAGAGAAAGTAGAGAAGGACACAATAGCTCTTAACATAAGCAAGCTGTCAAGAGGGAGCAATGCAGTCAGTATACAGAATCGGCTTTTTAACCATTCGATTCGTGGGCTTAGTCACCCCGGTAGGTTTCATAGCTTCTGTCAGGTCAGGAGTGAACGAAGGAAAGGTGCTTTCAAGGAAACCTTCCTTTGATTGTGCATTTACGCTTTGTTTAAGCAGCTTTTAATGCGCTTTATAATCCACTTCTGTAAAGAAAAAGGATAACAGAGAGGCTAAGGCTAACTAACTTACATGATGGAAACTATGCCTGAAAGGTGAACAAGAAGAGTGTTCACTAGTAGCTAGTATTGACAGAAAAGAAGCCGTTCCTTCGCTGCTTGCTTTGTGCGCTAAGAAAAGCAATCCCTTCTTGAACAAGCCATTCAAAGAGGGCATGAGATGCATCAATGCCATTCGTACCAGTTCTTGCTAACATCGGATTTGCAGCATCAATGCACCTACTCCTCTCTGCATCAACAGGAAACTCCGATTCGATAGCACTTGCCCAAGAGACCTGCTTTGATTAAACAGCAACAAGGGCTAGTAAGTAAAGGGAGGCAGGGAAAAAAAAAGCATGAATTGAAGTCTGCTTAGTCCGACCGTACCATTCCCCTTCTCGTTCGGGCGCTACGGCCAGTAGCTCCCTCACTAAGCTGAAAGATAATAAGTAAGGCTAATTCAAATGTTGGAATTCTATTTAGGTTCTTCGATATCTTCTTCTTCGATTTCTTCTTATGCAATTTCCAAGTCATCATATATGAGTTTCATATTTCGAAGTCTTTGTTCTAAGTATAGATAGAGATAGTAGTAAAAAAAGACTTTTTGATTTATACCATATCAATCGCTGAAGAGACCAATTGATAGAAGAAGAATGCGCAAAGCTTCCGTTCGCACTTAAGGGATTGGATTGATGAAGTCCCTAGGCGTACTATTATCATAATTGATAGCTAGGAATAAGGTAAGCACAGACGAAAAAGATACGGGTTTTCTTCCAATCGGGTAAAAGGATTGAATCCCCCTGCCTTTGCTACATGTGTTTCAAGTTTTCTATTATCTCGATTTCCTTGGTGTTCTGTGTACCGTCTAAGAATTTTACTTACTTGAAATGCTTCTCCTTTACCCATAGTTACCCGATCGAAAGCGCCTTCTCTGTCCTTTCTTCCCCCGCCTATCTGACTCTCTGAGAAAAAGACTAATTCCCTATCGTACTATTATCTCTAAACCCTTTTCCATGCGAATCAATAAATATCGTAATCGTAAGTGATGGTCTGAGATCACCTGCGCTTGGATCCAATCTGTCTAAGACCGGCAGGGAGAAAAAGATCCTCGCAGGCAAGAAGAAGGCGGCTGGGGTCAGACTCGATTGGAATGAGTTTACAGCCCCGGGCGTCCTGCATGAGTCGAACGGACTCTTAAGAGACTGGGAAACTCTTATTCGAGGAAGTAAGATAGAATCCAACGAATAGAAAGTAAACCTTACCGCACAGGACCCACGTATACTAGTTGTCAGTCTACCTATCCTATAGAAGACGAAGCCCCCGACCTCTGTCTCAAGACCAACAATAGAACCTGTAGCTTCATACCCAGACCTGAACGACTACTGGCTTAGCTGCCTAGCTACTAAGATAATCACTTTGAACCCGTCCTGCCAATATAGTAGTTGAGTCTAAGTAGGAATCCACTCAGGGCACACTTGTTAGCTCAACCTTCTGTCTTGTAAAGCACTCGAGTGCGGGGACAAATCCCTTAATTCTTTGATCTCGACCGACTAAATCAATAGCAGAAGTGTTTTTCTTTTCGATTGAGCTTCTCTTGGCCCTTGGCCTTTGATGAAGATGAACGGATATACTGGCATTATCTTCCAACTCCGTATCCTAAACTATCTCTAGATGGCAAAGTGAAAAGTTGAATTGATCTGCGCATCCCTCTATTCCAATAGAAAATGTTAGCCTTCATCCATGAGATCGGCACTACCAGTAGGGGCCCGCTTCCCTAATAGACTTTGAAACCTCGCCTTACCTTTCGATGTCCGGCGATCCCGGATACCATGACTTGCCTTTGGTGCTTCTTGGCCACAACCACAGCTACGGCTAGTAGTATTCATAGGGTCCTTTGATCGCATTCTTTGCCGCTGAAGAGTCTGATCCATCTCCTATCCTTCTTGGGAAAGCAATGGAACTAATAGCTGGCACTTTATGCTAATCAAACTAGAAGTGAAAGTCAAGTTCTTTGAGTTGAATAGACGATGACTGGACACAACAGAACTCTTCCTCTATAATAGGGGACGGGGTCACTGACTCCATTTTCTTTCTTTAAGGGAGGGGATAGCTGAAGGACGCTCCTTTTTCTCTCTAACTCGAATGTTAGAGCTAATTTCACGGCTGTTTCCGGTAGTTGGAGTTGCCTTGATGTCAGAAAGGTGCCCAGTTCAGAAGGTGCGAAAGAATGGCTATTCTCTTGCTCGTGTCTTGGCCACAGCTACTGCTACTGCTCGTAGTCATAGGAAGAGCTCATAGTCTCGGAATTGCTCGCCCGAATCGACTTTTCTCTCAGTTTCTTTCTGTCTGTGGGACTGGCTAACCAATGAGATAGACCAGGTTCAAACTAAAGCTTGCCATTCATAGGACTTTCTCCTGACCCGTGCATTCCAACATCTTTCGATCAAATAGTCCCCCTCATTCTGTCCACCGTGAAATATAGCCTGACAGTAGTCGAACCTCTTTTACATGTTCGATCAAGGAAGTCGAAAAAAATGGATAGAAATTGCTTACTTAATTAGTCAAAAGAAGGTGTAATTGCAGTCTTTCCGTTCCTATCCGCATTGTCATCAGATCCGTTCATCTTCATCAAAGGACAAGAGAAGAGGAGTGCCAACGGCTGACAAGAAAGAAAGCACACCAACAGTTCACAATCCATATAGATATAGTAAGTGTTCAGTGAGGGATCAGGTAGCTAGTCTTTACTCGGTCCAAGCCCAAAGATTCCCATGCTTTACGTAGATGAAATCGAAGCGCATTGCAATCATCGATCATATAGTAAGTGTGCCGCGAGTGATCATTCTGCGCGAATAATAGCTGATTGTCTGGAATCCTGGGACTTCTAGGGCTGGCTTTATCTCGCTTAACTCGTCTCGCTCCTTCCCCGCCTAAGCAGGCACGAGTGCTGGAAGAAGACAGTGCGAGTGGTTTAGCTGGGTCTGCTGACGTACCTTGAAAGGAAGAAGAGCGAACTAAGACTCCAGTCAGTGAGTTAAGCCCTTAGGGCATCTTGTTTACGTCCTAGGGATCAAGCATTTACTAGGTCTATGTATGGTGGTCCTATACCATTTCTCAATTCTCTGACTCGTGGCTACTTACTTTTTGTTGATTGGACTCCTAGCGTTTTCGGCAGATCACTTGAATTATCATATAGAAGCAAGTTCAGTACTCAATAGCTCGGTGCAAAAGTCATGGAGCTTCCGACATCAGACGGTTGGAGATGGCAGGACTTCTCAATACTTATTCAAACATCAGTCCTTCTGAAAGCCTCTATGAATTAATTCAAAGAAAGCGGCATTGATTGCAACGCCTCGTCGCTATTGTATGGATTAAAGTGACGAGCTGGCTAGACTCTTATCGAAATCTCATAAGAGAAGAAAGCAATACAAAAAAACTGAAATGCCTTTCTTCTTTTCTTTTGAAAAAGCCGTATTTTCTGTTCACTTCCCCTTTTCTCTGTTGGTCAACAACCAACCCCCTAGTAGATATAGAAAGAACCATCCCAACAAAGCTAGAGGGTGGACCGATGATCCAACCCCATACCGAGATTCCTTTTGATAAGTATGTTAAAATTTCATCTTTCGCGGGGTCGTGGAAAATTTGGGTTCAATTCCCATAGCCCCGATGTGGCGAAAAAGACTGATTCAACAATTGTGTTATGACACGAAAAACAAATCTGATTTGGCTAAGACTTTATCTGAATCGTAGTTCAAATTGGTTCCTAAGCAGAGTAGGCATTTTTAGTACAAAAATGTCTTTCTTTCTTTCTAAACTCGGGTCCCTCTTAAAGAGGACGAAAGATTATGTTTCCTCGTTCTATATAAAAAATTATAATTTATTCACATGTTTTTTTCTTGTTTTATCTCTTTCCTATTCCCCCACTATAGAAGTGGAAAATTAGACTCGTCCTTTCCAAGTGATTTTGCAACTTTCTCTCTATCTTTTGAATTTTCGCTTCTTTACGACTAAAGAATAAAAAGAGGCGAAATGGCTTTTGAGAATTAGCGCTTTTTATTCTGTGGTAGCTACCCTGTTTCTAAAGAACCTCGTAAGTCTCGAGGGTATTTTATTCATCATGGTTCCACTTTTTTGTTTCTTTATTTTGTGTCTTCCATCGCCTTTTGCCATTCTTCTCTTCTATTCATTGGAAAAGGGACTGGCGCAATGGGCGTTTTTTCTTCTCTTCCAGCTAATAGCATACTACGCCCTGTGCTTCTTTTTGGAAGCTCGCCCCAAACAGTCAATTTATCCCCTTATTCTACTTTTGTTCTATTTTTATGTTTTAGGCAAAGTCCATTATAGTGAATATTTTCTGCATGAACCGGCACGGCTACCCGCCCTTGTGTCGGGGGCTTGCATCATTTTCCTTTGCTTTAGAAAACGCGGAAGGGTTGGATTTCTTTTTTCATTTTTGGTTTCTTTGATTTCGAGTACAAGTTTAGGGGTAATTTCAATAGCGTCGGCGCCGGGCGGGGATAACATATCTTGCCCCATTCCCTTCCTTTTTATCTTCTGTCATATATTTCTCTTTTTTGGTTTCTTCCTTTTTCAAAGGAATATCCTACCGGCAAAACAACCTCTAGTCCCCTTACTTTTTGGGGCATTATTGTACTTTTTGCCGTACTTTCCAAACCTGGAGTGGCTAGAGGGGTGGATCGAGGGACTCGACCTCTTTCTTCTCCTACTAGGACTTGTTCTCTTCATTTGCGGCGAATAAAATGAATGACTAGAAGAATTACAACATCCGGGGGAGAGCGACGTCTATGGTCGGGTTTAAAAGGCACTGGAGAAGCATAGCCGCTAAGGCACCTTTTCTTACTCAAGGGTGGATAAAGTTTTTGGAAACGGGGGAGTTGGCTGATAAAGATGGACAGTAAGGCTCGCGTAATTTATTTTGCTTAGTGAAGGTGGAGGCTGACATGGTATATGCGTGAGTTCTAGGGAATTTGTTCGGGGTTGTTCCCATTTTTTGATTTGGCTAGAGAGGGGCCAAAGTAAGACAGTTCAAGAGTTTCACTTCCGTTTTCACGTACTGAGAGGCAGGCCCTTGTATCATGGTTAGTTTTTGGTTCTATGATAAGGGGAAGGGGGAGAGGCCCCCTTCAAGCAGACTACTTTACTAGCTTGAATTCATTCAAAGTACAGGAACTGCTTTAACAAAAGGGCTCGAACTACAGTGATCTGAGACCTTCTTCCCTTAGTCTGGGAGGTAGGTTATGTAGGCGACAACCCTTAATAGGTTGTTTCGATCCCAAAGGAAAAAATAACCGATGAGTAGTATGCCTGGTAAGAACCTTCTCAAGTAGAGAAAGATAATAGAATTTTGAATAAGAAAGATGCTAAGGCCGATATTCCTGACGTTAAGAATCTCCTCTTATGCTTCGCCAGCACCCAATAAGGACCACAAAGTGCATTACTAATTACCACTGGAGAAGATCCCTACCCTCTGCTCCTTATCAACCGAATCATTCGTATCAACTGTGGTGGCTGAATCAACTGTTGGATCTGCTGCTAGCTCGAGCCCCGCCCCTTCCCCACTCACTCTTATCTTTATCCAAGGAAACCGCATTTTTTTTGCTGTATTTTCTTGAGAATGAATTCTAGGCAGAGTCTGAGGTAACGGCACCTCAACAAGTAGTCCTTCCTCCAACAGATGGGGGTTCAATAGCTGCTGATTCTGTAACAGCAGCTTCTGATTCTATTCCTGAAAAGAGCGCTAATGCCGCTCTTCTGCATATTGGCTAAGCGCAAAATTCCCTGCTTACATGCTTGAAAAATGTATCTCTTAACTGGCCCAAGGTGCCTAGCGTTCATAGGAAAGGTTGTCAAGACAGTAAGAACTGCAGGTGTCAAGGCAGGCTACTAGAGAGGCATATTCTATGCCATTTCCCTATTTTAGATAGAAGAATAGGCATGAATATACAAACAAAGTAAGCAATAAAGACGCTAGCCCCTTCCGCCTTTCCTGCTTGCCTTTGTTAATGCCTTGCGACTTGCCTTCCTTCCCTAGTTAAGATAGACCCACGCACATGAGGCTAGCTTCCTTGCTAGCACATTCATCTCTATAAGGGCTTAGTGCTCCTCCAATAAATTACCTTGCCTTCTACCTGCCAAAAATGACCTTGCTTTATGGCGCGGCATCCCCCCTGTCTTACTGTTGGAGAATCTGCTGCGCATTCATAGGTTGTTCTCAGATGTGGCACTTTCGGACTAGAAGAGGCTGCAGATGGACCATCATCCGATGTGGGACTTATGCCTTTCCGCTCGGATGTTTGAAACTGGGATGCTATCGTATAGAAGATAAGTCCGCCCTTACAGCCTTTGATGGATTCGTAAACCTTTCCCCGATCGAGGGCTTCCTCTCTCCGCTTGCGGACCATTAGGGAGGTGGGAAAAGGCGATTCTATTTAGTAAAAGAGGCCTTCTCGTGGATAGACCAGGCCTAGTGGAATTGTAAATTCATTTGATACTTCGTCTAGGGAGCTCAGACCCGGAGCTGTTTAGTCAAAACCTACCTAAATAAGCAGAGTGGATGATTCAAAACTGAGCCACAGAAGAAGCCCGGTTACTTTAAAAAACTGACCTTCTCTCTATGAGAAACGAATCAGATCAAAACAACGTCTTATGATTCACTTCCTACACCACCGGCCAGTAATGAAAGAGCGGCAAGAGTCAGAGCTGCTACGGATTAAGTTCCCTTTCTAGCAGCGGTTGGTGATATAAGAGCAACTGCTTTTCTTTCAACAAGAGCTCCAACGGAACGGGCAAAAGACTAGGAGCGGCTACTCTCACGGTAAGAGCTCCTTTTGGAACAACTTCCTATTCTAATTCAATCTCGGACATGAAGTCAGTGAAGTTACTCTCTTTCTGGCTAGGCTAAGTCTGTCTTGCCTTTCCTTCGCCTTCCCCTGCTTCCTTTGCCGCTGCATCTCTTCTCGTAACCGGTGTTCTTGTTACAGGAAGCGTTGCAAGAATCAACTCTTTCTTGGCCTATCCGGTGTTTATGGTGAGTTCATAGCCGCGTTTCAATAAAAACTGTTGGCAATACCCGTTGCCGCTGCTTAACTATGAGTACTCGTAACCGTAGCAGCTGGAATAACCGGTGCTTTAGTAAGCGGTGTTTGAAATAACCGTTGTTTGCGACGGTAACTATCAATTTCATAAGAATAATAGAAGACAGCTTTGGGACTGATGACTCTCTTTGCCTTCCTGAATTCTTTGTTAGACCGTTCGTGCCTTCCCCCTTTCTTCTTTCTATTCCGGCTACAAAGCCATATATCTAGTTGCCCTGAAGCTTAGCCGAACTACTTGCTTGCCTCAGGTCACACGCTTTTCCCCCTTTCCAAGAATCAGGATCTGCCTGACTTAAGCCCCGACTTCGCTACACTTGCTTATAGAAGGAAATCCCCAGTCGATGGGATACAAAAAAAGAGGATCCTACTTCGCTCATGCACCGTCTTTTAACCCTCCTACCGCTGGTAAAGCTAGCAGTCTAATAAAATTTCTGCATGTTAAGACAGCACACTAGTAAATTTTCATTGACCACTGAGACCAACCCCCAAGCCCGGTCTTTGAACTAATAAAGATGGCATAGTAGAAAACTTCAGACTGACTATCATCGCGCTTGAAGTCCACCCAAGAGAGTTCCCCGGCTTCTCGTGATGAGCGAATCTTTCGCTGTACGGCCTCGGCTAAGATATTTCCTTTTTAGTTTTCACAAGAGGAACCGCGAGCAGCTCTTTGCCTTTCTGCTTCAAAGAAAGAGGTGGGAAGAACCATCAGTTGGAGCACCTTCAAAGCTTGGGAAATGCCGCCTACCTATCCGCTACTCTCATTGATTAAGCCTGCCTGACTGTGAGACCGACTGGTCGAACAGAGACGACCCAAGGTTCTTGAACGTACGTTCGGCAAGGAAGGCCCATTTGGACAGGTTGCAAAGGTTCTTTTTCATCGTATGCCGTATGCAAGGTTGTCTCTTCTTCTTTTTGTTGCTGTACCGCATCAGTGTTGCTCCGGAAATGGTTGATTCGGATCATATCTCTCGAAAATCTCGTAAGAAGTGCAAGTAAATGCCACTAAGGAAAAACTTCGGTTTCACGACCGTCGTGTATGATCGGGTGCCTAACTTAAGGGCCCTAAACTCGCATTTTGGTTTACTTGTCCCCCTTTCATCGCAATCAACATTGCCCTTCTCATTCGTATCAGGCCATGGGGCCTACTCCAGGTCTATAGAAGGGGTCAGAAGAGTTGTTCACCTACCTATTGTCAAGCAGCGAAGGCTTGCTCAAGAGCACAATGCCTAGGACCCGGTTCGTACCCATCAGGTAGTTCCCCGTAGTATAATAACCCATATGTTGGAGGAAGGGTTGTCCCAGACAGATAGAAACCTATAAGGCCCTCACCTGCTTATGCCTTTATGAAGAGAGGAAAATTGGGCAACAACCAGAAGGGAGTCGTCCACTCTGATGATGAAAGCAGGGAATCGTCTTCCTCATTCAATAGAGTTCTCTACGGGTCCCTTCTTTCTTTTCAAAAATGAGTCAGCCTCCATATTTTATATTCCGTAAGTCACTTCGCTACAAGAACTTGGCAAAAGAAAATGACCTAATCAATTTTTTTTCATTCTACGAAAGCCACTTATATTGTTTTCCAACAATCCATACCGTAGGATCGGTCGTAGGAGAGGTTTGAAGATTCTCGACCAGAAATGATAAAAGAAGACTGTGCGGACTGCTTTCAGTCACTCCTATTTACTATGCTGTTCCAGCGCTATTAGAAATGCTAGTTAGATTTTCACACCGAAATGAGAATGAGATCGGAACGCCGAGTGTTTTATTGTACTTCGTTTACCGTCTTTTTGTAATCTTGGAGCATTCCTCTAAGAAAGATAAAGAGTAAGAGAGCGGTTCTATAAAAAAATACCGGCTCATTATCGAACAGTTGTTTTCCCCAGTCTAGCATTTGGTTGGCTTCATTCTTTGACTGAATCGAGCAATGGATCTTAGAAGAATTCCACTTTGAAGCACGACTCTTTCTTCCTTCCTATTTCAATCGAAACACTCGACGCAGATAGCTCCGGCGGCCCCCGCTTCTGCCTTTATCAGGCGGCGACAGCCCCCCGCTCCTCTCTATAAAGAAAGGGCAGACTGGCTTGTCCGCACTGATAGGACAGCTAGCTCGTCTGTGTCTGGCAGGGAGTACAGAGCCAGGGTTTGAATAATCAAAATAGAAAGCATATGTACAAAGGGAAGAAAAAGAGCAGAAAATGATTGCTACTGGATTAGACTTCTTTGCTGTATCGGGAATGCCTGAATTCATTCTTCCGATGACTTGACACTGGTGCAGTCTCAGTTCCCGCTCTTCCAGCTCTAGTTTAGTTTTTTCTTAAATAAAGCGCGTCGAGATTTCATAACCGAAGCTGGGGTAATACCCTAAGTAAGGATACCAGTCTCAGGAAGATAGCCAGACTCGGTTGTGAAAGAAGGAGCAGCTGGTGGAGTAAGCACTTTTCTTGTTACAGTATCCTTTGTGAACGTAGACGCTGTTGGGACTGATTCCTTGACTGTTGTTTTCAAATACGCTCTTTGAAGGACAACTTCCCTTGTTAATGTACGAGCGAAGAAAGATGCCTACAATCAAATGCTATAATATATATATCATCTAGTATGAAAGGGATCCCCCAATGCCCATATTAGCGAAATCTGACTCAATAGGAAGCCTCTATGGCTTGTCTTTTTATTGGACTGATAGAGCGAGCTCTAATCTTTATTCTAAAGAAAGACTCACATACTGAATTCATTCTTAATTGAATGTACGGATGCACAGCTATTGAATCCGATCTTTGATCGAAGGAAGAGGCATATGCCAGAACTGCTTTCACGAATGAATCCCCTGTTGTTAGGAAGCTTGGGTCTCCCTTTGTTTGCTATAATAGACTCTTATATGGACAGAAATGCACCTTAGAGAAGATAGCTAGTTTTGTCCTCGTTAGGGTTAGGGAAAGACCTGCTGGTGAAGAGGAAGGCAAGGCAAGGTTTTCAAACTCAATTGTCCGAGACGGACTGAAAAGAATTCCCCTGCTGTAGCCCTTTCAAACTGACCCTATCCCGTCGCTTTCTCATATGAGATAAAAGCACTCTCTTGAATTTCCTCCTTTTCGAGTTAGCGCGTAGTGGGAATAGCCCTTCATCGACACGGGAAGAGAGCTTCAAGCAACCGGATTACCTTTCCTTAATGAAGGCAGTGAGCTCAGTTCAGGAACTTTTCTTTTCTTCGACGCTGGGTAAGGCAAGGAACTTATTGATCGGAGGGTATGCTATATTACGGGCCGATGGGACTTGCTGTCTTTCCTGCTTGACTTTGTCTAGTTGTTGACCATGTCGACGCCTTCTAGGTCAGATGTGGCATTTGATAACAGACGATTTGTTCACAGCAAGATGGCAAAGATAGGATTTTCTTATATCTTATATAGTAGAACAGCCGCTTTTTTAGACAGAGTGCTAGCATTCCATTCTCAGAGCAAGAGAACACTTTTCTCCCGCAAGGAACGGAACTGACATAGTTGATGCATCAAATGCCCTGTTAGTAGTAATCCTTTACCTCGACAAGGCAGGCTAAGCTAAGGATTCGGCAGGCGAGACAGATATTAAATTAGTAGAAAAAGCATTTATCTCATCCCAGTTAATCCAAGAGAGGGACAAAGAATGACCTCTTAGAAAGTGAATCCGAAGGGCCTAGAAAGGGCTTCTTTTCGACGTGAATCAGATATGGGATCCTAGGAAAGAAGACAAACAATTGACATACTTAAGATAGAAATCGGATTCATGGGTAGAAGGGAGCTGTTAGAGAATACAAGGAATCGAATAACAACAATCATAACATCACTATTGATGAGAGTAAAGAGTATTATCTGGTCTCCTCCCAAGAGGTATCTAACGTCCTTCTTTCCTTCATGCGTGACAGATATAGCTTCAGCTTCCCCCGCTTATAGCTATAGGTAAAGAACTGGTGCTAGTTCAATATCTATCTTACTAGTAATATATGTCCATCTGTATGAAATGCTATCTGTGCCGCTCCACTCCGAAATAAAAGAAGTCCAAGACCCCTCTCATCTAAGTTTTGGAATCAGAAGAGTTCGAGGCAGTACAGCGAAAGATTCGCTCATCAGAAGAAAAGCAAAAGCAAATACGACTTTCAGCCAGGCTGCTTCATTCAAGTCTAGGACTTAGGCAAGACTTATAAATCGAGCAGTTATAAAGCAGTTTAATCGCATTTATCGTCTCTCACTTAGCTCTGATCTGGTGTCGTCGCTCACAGTCCAAGAAGAGTAGTCCTTTCATTGGCTAGCGGGATTACGCTTAATGGGATAGACCGATCATCGCTTCCTTCCTCTACTAGTTCTGGAGTCAAGAAGGGCGAAGAAAACCTTTGTGGCTGAGCTAGTTGGGGATGAATAAAATGGGTCAAGTGAGGAGCTACCGACTGTACTGTAATAGCAGAAGTCCTTGAAGAGTTCAAAGATCTTATGCCACCAGACGAAGAGACTTCCACCTAGGAGAGAGGTGGATCATCGCATTGAGCTGGAACCAGGGGCTAAGCCACCGGCTATGGCACCTTAGAGGAAGGCCCCACCGGAGCTATAAGAGCTGAGGAGACAATTGAGGGAGTTGTTGGAAGCCGGATTTTTGTAAGCCATCAAAGACCCCCATATGGTGTACCAGTGCTCTTTCAAAAGAAGCACGATGGGAGTCCTCGACTTTCTGGTGATGCCTTTTGGCTAATGCCCTTCTCATTTTTCACCCTGATGCACGGTTGTTCCAGCCCTACCTGGACTTGTGGTGGTTGATGACATTGTGGTATATAGTGGGACGCTTGAAGAGCACGTGGAGCACTTACGAGTTGTCTTCCAGATATTACGCGACAACCAGCTTTATGTCAAGAAGGAGAAGTGCTCTTTTGCTCAACAATAAGTCTTGTTCCTTGGATATCGGATCAAGGCAGGGACCATGCAAACAGAAGGCCATAGAGTCATTTTATACCCGGTATATGAGTGAAGATCTTGTCTTGGCCTGGTAAACTGGGCTTTTATGGCCAAGCTACTCAGGAGACTGGTCACTAACCCAGAGTGCCAGGTAATGAAAGACTAGTGCTCCTACACTTACATGACTCTTTCGAGTACGGCTATGGTAGGTGGACTTTTTTACCAGAAGCAGGAATAGCGGGACGGAGACTACTACTTTGAGAATGAGAGGATGCATTAGTAAAGGAAAGCACCTTTCTTAGTTATTAGTAAGGTTGTAGACTTCTTTCAATAGTAGTTCTCTTTCCCCCCTATGTTTATTCTCTATAAGAGAGAGATCCTATACTATAGTTGCAAGGTTTCGAGCTCCTCTTTCTGTAAGAGATTGAGGAAATGCTCCTATAGAGTCAAAAGAGAGATGGAATCCGAAGGGGTGGGGCCTTTCAACCTAGACTCAAGAACTAGAGTAGGAAGCTCTCTCATCCGAGTGGAGTTAGTCCCTTTTCCTAGCCTAGTTTGAAGCAGATGAGCACCATCCTAGCATTCATTTCCTTTTGTACTTCTCTTATCTGTAGGGAAAGAACAACTTGTACTTCTCTTATTCTTATTCTATTCTTATGGGCTCGAGGCAAGACAAGCATCCCGCTTCGCTTCCTCAATTGCTCAAGGAAGAAGATGAAAGAATGCTTTTGTGGAAGGCGAGGAGATTCAACCAATCTCTTTCTATTTGAAGCAGAAAAGTCTGCCTTCAATTCAACAAGCATACGCTGGCCAGAATAGTACTGATATTTCCGTCTCTCTTTAGCTGACTCGCTCGGGATACCCTAGCATAGCATCATTCCGGCATTTCCAAGTTATTCCAGCAAAGAGGATTGGGCTAAAGCAACTGTACAACGGGCGGTGTTATCGTTATCAACGATGCCTCGCAGCGTGGAATGTTATTTCTTCTTCTCTTGACCCTTCATCACCTTCTCTCACTGCCGCTCTTCCTACTGTTCTGTTATTTCCCACATCATGTCGGAATATCTACATCGTCCTGATCGCCTTGGACTCCCCAATCTTTCCGAGAGGCCTCTCACCCAGAGTCCGCCTTCTTTCACTCTGCCTATGCTGGCTGAATTAGTCATTTTCCATCTGTGTCTTGTATACACATACTCTACATGGAATAAGACTCCGGAAACAACGGTTGCTTGTCTGCCTCTATAGGGGGTGTTTCCTAACTGAACTGATTGGGTTGGCAAAGCCTTTCCACAATCGGAAATTGGATGGTCTTTCATGTCGGTCAGAGGAGAGCTCGGGGAGATAGCAGTCGATACACTATGGATGATTCGGCCAAGAAACCAGTATGTGGGACGCGAAATGTCAGGCATATTATGAGGCAGGCTGGTTTGGAATAGCCCGCTGAGAGCTCTGAGGCGCGAGCAGCTTCTCTTTCAAATCCAAGATCTAGGACGACAGTTGCATAGATGGCTCAGAAAGAGTGAATACCTGTCTTAATCGCTAACCCGGGATCGAATAGGTATCTCGCGCTGTCACACGAAGGACTACTACTTAGTGAAATGAAATTGAAGCGAGCCAGTGAATTCATATGCAGAAGACTGCACTACGGATGAGCGCGCCGCTCATTCATATTAAGACATGGTGAACTACAAGAAGCGATAAGGAAAGGGCGAAGAACAAGCCCCAATTTCTTCTATTCGGATAAGAAGTCAGCCACTTACTAAACTGTGAACATCAACAGCATACGAGAGTCTGCAGCACCGGAGTCTTCACCTTCGCGAGTTCACAGCCCGGGCGTCGAGGAAGAGTGACTGAGCAAGCAGCGCGGCATCCTGTCGGCCAACCTACTTCCTATTATCTTAAGAGAGAACATCCGCGTTTGACTGAGAAGCGTTCGACGACGAGAGCGGGTGGGAGTTCCTCTTTCAAGACAAGACGGAGTGCGGTTAGCGATTCAGTCCACGGATTCGGCTTAGTAACAGATCAACAAAGTCGGGTGAATGACAGAGGGTTCCAGTAGGTAGTTATAACATTTGAATTTATCATTTTGAATTTGATATCGGCGAACATCTGGGAATTTTTGAGTTCCATGGCCACACAGATAGTAACTATAGTGGGAGTTGCATATTTGCCACTCGTGGTCTTGATTGTGTTCAGGGCGGGGGGCCTCCGGGGCTTGACTACAGAGAATGCCCCCGAACGTCTGATGGATCTCTGCCTGGACACAGTACGGGAGCAGATCAAGGATCAGGTCGAAACGCTACTGAGAGTGTATTCCGATGGGGGATTCCCGTTACCATCCGGTCGGCGAATTCAGGAGGCGG